CTGAACTAAGAGCGCTTTATTTTCATAAATCATAAAAAAATTTTATGTGACCCCAATTCATCTTGCATGCATATACTATCATAATCTATATATATATAGAACTCTCATCATATATATATTGATAGAATATCCATCTATTTCTATTGATTATGTATGTCTACTTTTAATCGGTCTCAATTGATCCCTTGTTACTGCTCATAAGATAAGTAATAGTTAGGGATAGGGATGACAGGATTTGAACCCGTGACATTTTGTACCCAAAACAAACGCGCTACCAAGCTGCGCTACATCCCTTTCAATTGGTTTACAGTGTCATTGTAAAGAATCTTTGTCTTGTTTTCCATATCTTGATTTTTTCGGTTGATATATATAAATTATCCTGCCATTTTTTTCTTTTTAGTTTCATATTGTATAACATATATTATAATAATAATAAAAGACTTATATACATCTGAAATCCGCCTAACAAAAACAAAAAAAATGAATATTTTTAGAGAATGCTCGGGCAGAGAAGAAATGGACCTCTTTTTTTTGTTAAAAAAAAGAATATCTAATGAATCGTTATACATTTCAATTTGAATTAAGAATTTTGCGTACAAATACAAGTCGTTATTAATTAAATAACCATCTGATCATATTCGTATATGTAATTATGTATTACAAATTATAATAAAGAATAAGAATTAAGAATAAAGAAGGAGGATTTTAAATGCGAGATCTAAAAACATATCTCTCCGTGGCACCAGTGGTAAGTACTCTATGGTTCGGTGCTTTAGCAGGTCTATTGATAGAGATCAATCGTTTATTCCCGGATGCATTGATATTCCCCTTTTTTTCATTCTAGTTATTGACACGGGAAGGGGTGAAGAAGATTAGAGATACAATCAAATATCTGTGATTAATCCCCCCTTCTCCTTCTTTATTCTTTATTTTTTTTAGAAGTTAGAAAAGAGAAAGAATAAAGTTGGATTCGGCCTCAGTGAAACTCGGAATTCGGTCCAGGCTTCAATTGAATTTAATTAATAATAAATTCAAAATGAAATTAATAATCAATTTCATTTCTATTTCTGGTCTCACCCTATTATTTAATAGATTAATAGAAATGGAATGGCTAAGGCGGGGCAAGAATATCATACAGGATACTTAAATGAAAACAGAAATACTGTACTGTGATTCTAAATATAGTTAGAAATCATTGTATTACTTAATTATTACTATACTTATAATATAATTACTATACTTATAACTTATACTATATTGACTATATTGATTATTGATTGGAACGAGATCCTTCATAATTGGATTTCGAGTTAGCAACTTCTATTATTTTTATTTTTATTTTTTTGTTCCTTTTCGCTTCGCTTCGAATCGTTAAATAGAAGAGTTAAGTGAGTCAAAAACACAAAGGAGGTTCATGGCCAAAGGTAAAGATATCCGAATAGGGGTGATTTTGGAATGTACCAGTTGTGTTCGAAACAGTGTTAATAAGAAATCAACGGGTATTTCCAGATATATTACTCAAAAGAATCGACACAATACGCCTAGTCGATTGGAATTGAGAAAATTCTGTCCCTGTTGTTGCAAACATACGATTCACGGGGAGATAAAGAAATAGAGAAAATTGATCACTTGTGTGTCACCCCTCGAAGGAACATGAAAAATGATATATTTTTTTCATATTGTTCTAAATTATAGAAGAGATTGTATATATATAACATATAATTAGAAATTGTATTTGTATATATAACATATATTTAATATAACATAAACATATATTTATATTATAGATTATATTTTATATTATAGATTATATATATTTAGATATAGATTATATATATATATTTATTTATTTATTTTATTATATTTATTTTATATATTAAAAACATTAAAAACATTATTAAATTAGAATATAAATATTAAAAAATTATAAATTTAAAAATAAAAAATATAAAATATAAGAATAAAAAAATAGAAACAAAGCAAATCCTATTTTGTAAAAAATAGGATTTTCGGGATAAGGAATAAACAAACTATGGATAAATCTAAGCGACTCTTTCTTAAATCCAAGCGATCTTTTCGTAGACGTTTGCCCCCGATCCAATCGGGGGATCGAATTGATTATAAAAACATGAGTTTAATTAGTCGATTTATTAGTGAACAGGGAAAAATATTATCTAGACGGGTGAATAGATTGACCTTAAAACAACAACGATTAATTACGATTGCTATAAAACAAGCTCGTATTTTATCCTCGTTACCTTTTCTTAATAATGAAAAACAATTTGAAAAAAGCGAGTCGGCCGCTAGAACTACTGGTCTTAAAAAAAAAAAAAAAAAATAGGATTACTCTTCAATTGAATTCAAATTCCAATCGAAACTCAAATCAAATGTGGATTGATGTTTTGTTCGAAAACTACGACAATCCAATTTTGATTATCGTGTTGTATGTAAGAAAAAAGAGAATCGGTGAAGAAGAATAAATCTTTTTTTATTGAACGTGGTTGCTCATTTTGACGACTTTATCATATGATTCTATTTTATCATACAAATCTCTACTCTACCTTCCCGGAGTTCAGTCTCCGGGGAATTTTTATTTTATGATCTCATTGGAAATCATATAAAGACAATTCTTATTTAATATAGCTATTTGTGAAAGTATTTTACGATTAAGAAGCAACTGCCTCTTGTACAGATTATACATTAATCTACTATAACTATAGTATACCTTTTTTTTATTCTCGCGAATTACTGCATTTATTCGACTGATCCACAAACGACGAAAATCTCTTTTTTTCCTATCTCTATCCCGATGAGCCGAAACCAAAGCTTTTATTTTCTGTTGAGTAATAGTTCGAGTAAGTCTTGAATGAGCCCCTCGAAAACTTGATGTAAATAAACGTGTCCTACGTTTCCGAGCTATATATCCTCGTTTAATTCTGGTCATTGAATAAATCAAACTTTGATGAATAACTATTTGATTTCTTTTCTTTCAGTTATTCTTTTTCTTTTCCCTTTACTAGTGTATTAATAATAAAAACGGATTTTTCCAATGTATAAAATAAAAGATTCCAATGGCTTTTGCTACTATAACCTTCCCAACCACGATTTTTTCTTTTTATTTCTAAGCATTTAACCTCGAAATAAGAAATTGTATTGATACTAGGTATCAAAAAAACATATTCAATTAAATAGAAATGGATAAAGAAATAGTGGATTCCATCGTTTCTATGGTTACTTCTTAAACGGCGAGGTCCTCTCTATACACCGGAGCCCCTTTTCTCATTTAATCAATGCTATTGTTAACTTGTACAGTTCACACTCTTTGGCTCTACCCATGAAATAGCTAGTCAAAAGTCTTTCACAACGAAATCTAACTATACAGTAACGGTATTTAATTTAAGTATGAAGATTCGCTGGGGAGCTGACCCTCTTAGTCCGTTCTTGCAAGAATAAGGGCATAATCTTTCTTTTAATTTTGAAATTGAATTTCCCCTGCTTAATGGATAAGCATTTGCTACCAATGGGGAAGTCTTTCTCATCTGAAATTGCAAATTGAGGTGATTGGATTTGCACCAACGGAAACCATAAATTTGATACACAATAACACAATAAAAGGATATATAATATATATTATTAATAGATTCTTTTTTTTTTTTTTAAGATAGTGAATGGAATGGAGTTTTTCCATTCTATCCTAACCGATCACTGATACCGGAATAATTTGTTTCCTCTGTTTTGTCTTAGTCCATGATCGAAACGAGTCGCACATACACCCTAGTACATGTTCCTCGGCGCTGAGGGCATCCCCGAAGGGCGGGGGATTTCGTAACATTTCGGATTGGCTGTCTTGTGTTTCTAATAAGTTGTTTAATAGTTGGCATGTTGAATCATATATATAATGAGCTGGTTTAGATCAATCCTAACCCGATGATTATGAATTACTTATATTCTAGATTACTTTATTCTATATTAATTCTATATTAATTCTATATTACTTATATTCTTATTCTAGATTAATAGATTATAGATTAATTATTATAATTATTAATAGAATAGATTAATTAATAGAGATATTCTATTAAATCCGGTAAGCGGTAAGAAGAAAAAATCTCAAATTGTGTATTTGCGCGGAATCCCTGTTAATTTTTTATTCAACCGCTACAAGATCAACAATTCCATGAGCTTGGGCTTCTGCTGCTGACATAAAAACATCCCTTTCCAGGTCTTCGGATACAACCCATAAAGGTTTGCCCGTTCTTTGTACATAAACCCTTGTGATAGTTTCGCGCAGTTTCAGTAGTTCTTCCGCTTCCAGGATAAATTCTCCCGTTTGTGTCTCATAAAAAGCACTTGCGGGTTGATGGATCATTACCCTGACGATATAACATAATAAAAGGTTCCTCTATCTCGTACGATAAGACGAGAGATAAAGAATAATAAAAAACAAAGATTGAACAACCGTACAGGCATCTTTTGCGTATTGCATACGGCTCTACTATGGAATTGGTTTTTACCTTCCATCGAAGAAAGAGAAAAATAGAGAGGGTCTATCAGACCTAGATCGCTAAATGATCCAATAACCACCCTTCCTTTTTTTGGAGTAGTTAAAAAATACTATGATGGTTCCGTTGCTTTATTATTTGGTCTGTTATTCAGCAATCCCAAAGTTTCTTTTTTTTTTTTCAAATCAAATGCAAATGTTATTGTTATATAGTTATATTATATAGTTATATAAGTAGGTTATATAAGTATAAGTAAAAAAAATCTTTTTTTTTTTTCATATTCTTTCATAACATAAAGATTGTTAAAAGCTTTCCGGTGTAAAAACAAAAAAGTTTGTGACGCTGAAATAGGCTCCTGATAGATCAGATAAAATCGGAAATACCCATTTTCTCATACCACTCTTTCGATACATAATCGAATGGTTTTGAAAGATTTTCGCATATCGAATTCGAAGTGCCATGCTATTATTGCTTAATATTCATATGGCGAAGGCATAGTCTTCTTTTCTTTTTCTCAAATAAAAGACTCATTGGCGCCAAGCGTGAGGGAATGCTAGACGTTTAGTAATTTCTCCTCCTGCGAGAAGAAAAGATCCCATTGAAGCGGCTAATCCCATGCATACTGTCTGTATATCTGGTTTCACAAATTGCATAGTATCATAAACAGCTATTCCGGGTATTATCCATCCGCCCGGAGAATTTATAAACAAATACAAATCTTTGGTATCATCCTCTATACTGAGATATACCATAAGGCCAACAAGTTGATTCGATATCGCACTATCAACCGCTTGGCCTAAAAAAAGTAGTCTTTCTCGATAAAGTCGGTTGATTAGGATAAGATTTTATCCCTTAGGAGCCGTACATGCACCTTTTGATGCATACGGTTCACCAAAAATCGCGAAAAAAAATCAATGTGTAGATTTCAACCCTCTTTCTTTTTTCTTTTTCATAGCAGACTTTTTCGAACTTCTAATGAAAGGTCTTTTTCTTACATTTTTCAAGAAAGACGACTTTTGACCCGTTTATCTATATTTATCTATATTAATCTATATTAAATTCTATATTAAATTCTATATTAATATTATTAATAATTATAAAAAAAAATACTAAACACTTATTGAACTAACTTCTCATTGATGTATTGTTTTCATCGAGATCGAATCCAAATCGCGATGTAATTTTCTTGTTTTTGATTGGGCTTCTTCAATTCAATTCTTTTAGGTTTCTGTTCTACTCCGAGTAAAGATCTACCCGATTTGGATTTGCACATATAGCACAAATACTCCAATACCACGTCTTTTTGCTACGACTTCTTTTCTTCAATTTATTTCATGTTTTCCAGCAAATACAAATATATGATAGAAGTAGTAATCGTAGATATATTATCAATTGGTTTTTTTTTTTAAACAGAGCCTGGATGCTTCATTTTATTGGTCCAACCAAGGCAACCATAAATTATTGTAAATTTGTAATATTAATCTGGATATCCCCCCAAAAAAGATCTAATTACATACTTCACGCTCCAAATTTTTGCTGATTCAATCAATCTTTTTTGGGGTGAAAGAGAGGATATCTCGATCGGGGGAGAGAACGGGGAAATCCCGTATGACCCAATATATCTGACAAGTCGCACTATATGTCAACCCAAGATGCATCTTCCTCTCCAGGACCTCGAAAGGGTACTTTTGGAACACCAATAGGCATTAAATGAAAAAAGAATTGAATTAAGTAGTATATCTCGCTTTGATGCGGAAACGTAACAATGGGTTTATTGTCTTAATAATGATTGGTCTTTATCATATTTTATTTATAGATTGAATATAGATTGAATAAATTCGTCAAAAAAATCCTAAATACAAAAAGGAAGACCGAGTGACTAAAGGAAAATTCTTACGAATAGGTTCTTTGAGTGATGAACAAATATGTCTGCATTCACTGATATAAAGATATAAATACTCATATAAAATACGGTCAACCCCCCCCTCCACCATTGCGTATTCTTACTTATCGGGTATAGAATAGATCTGCTTCTTTTGTTCCTACGAATAGAATTCTTCCGTTATTACTAAAAAACTAGAACAAATATTAATCCTTTACCCGAGATAATCCACTAAAAAGAGAGGGTCCATAGTATAGTTTTTTACAGTGCAATAAAGTTACATAGTGTCCATTTTTTGTTGATATAAGAGGTATTTTCATGGGTTTGCCTTGGTATCGTGTTCATACCGTCGTATTAAATGATCCCGGCCGTTTACTTTCTGTCCATATAATGCATACAGCTCTGGTTGCTGGTTGGGCCGGTTCGATGGCTCTATATGAATTAGCCGTTTTTGATCCCTCTGACCCAGTTCTTGACCCAATGTGGAGACAAGGTATGTTTGTTATACCCTTCATGACTCGTTTAGGAATAACCAATTCATGGGGTGGTTGGAGTATCACAGGAGGGACTATAACGAATCCAGGTATTTGGAGTTACGAAGGTGTGGCCGGGGCACATATTGTGTTTTCCGGCTTGTGCTTTTTGGCGGCTATCTGGCATTGGGTATATTGGGATCTAGAAATCTTTTGTGATGAACGTACAGGAAAACCTTCTTTGGATTTGCCTAAAATTTTTGGAATTCATTTATTTCTTTCAGGGGTGGCTTGTTTTGGTTTTGGCGCATTTCATGTAACAGGATTGTATGGTCCTGGAATATGGGTATCCGATCCTTATGGACTAACGGGAAGGGTACAATCCGTAAATCCCGCGTGGGGTGTGGAAGGTTTTGATCCTTTTGTTCCAGGGGGAATAGCCTCTCATCATATTGCAGCAGGGACATTGGGCATATTAGCGGGCCTTTTCCATCTTAGTGTCCGTCCACCCCAACGTCTGTACAAAGGATTGCGTATGGGAAATATTGAAACCGTCCTTTCCAGTAGTATCGCTGCTGTCTTTTTTGCAGCTTTTGTTGTTGCTGGAACTATGTGGTATGGTTCAGCAACTACGCCGATTGAATTATTTGGTCCCACTCGTTATCAATGGGATCAGGGATACTTCCAGCAAGAAATATATCGAAGAGTTGGTGCTGGGCTAGCCGAAAATCAAAGTTTATCAGAAGCTTGGTCTAAAATTCCCGAAAAATTAGCCTTTTATGATTACATTGGCAATAATCCGGCAAAAGGGGGATTGTTTAGAGCGGGCTCAATGGACAATGGGGATGGAATAGCTGTTGGTTGGTTAGGACACCCTATCTTTAGAGATAAAGAGGGGCGTGAACTTTTTGTACGTCGTATGCCTACTTTTTTTGAAACATTTCCGGTTGTTTTGGTAGACGGAGACGGAATTGTTAGAGCCGATGTTCCTTTTCGAAGGGCGGAATCGAAATATAGTGTCGAACAAGTAGGTGTAACTGTTGAGTTCTATGGTGGCGAACTCAATGGAGTCAGTTATAGTGATCCTGCTACTGTGAAAAAATATGCTAGACGTGCTCAATTGGGTGAAATTTTTGAATTAGATCGTGCTACTTTGAAATCTGATGGTGTTTTTCGTAGCAGTCCAAGAGGTTGGTTTACTTTTGGACATGCTTCGTTTGCTCTGCTCTTCTTTTTCGGACACATTTGGCATGGTGCTAGAACCTTGTTCAGAGATGTTTTTGCTGGTATCGACCCAGATTTGGATGCTCAAGTAGAATTTGGAACATTCCAAAAACTTGGAGATCCAACTACAAGAAGACAAGTAGTCTGATACAACATTGTTTTGTTCCTTTTGGACTTTATTTTCTTTTTGTGATTGGAATTTGTCATGGGGAACCGGATAAATCTTGATTTGAATTGCTACCTTTTCTTTTAATCTTGTTCTTTCTTTTTCTTTATCCGAGAGACGATCCCAAATAAACAGGTATGAAAGCTATAATTGTAAACCACGATCAAATCCATGGAAGCATTGGTTTATACATTCCTCTTAGTTTCTACTTTAGGAATTATTTTTTTCGCTATCTTTTTTAGAGAACCACCTAAAGTTCCAACTAAAAAGATGAAATGATTTTTCATTATCTCAATTGAAGTAATGAGCCTACCAATATTGGTAGGCTCATTACTTCAACTAGTCCCCATGTTCTTCGAATGGATCTCTTAGTTGTTGAGAGGGTTGCCCAAAAGCAGTATATAAGGCGTACCCAGTAAAACTTACAAGTAAACCAGATATAGAGATGGCAACTAGGGTTGCTGTTTCCATTATTATATAATTTCAAGACCAAAATGGATCTAGGATAAGATCATTTATTTACAGCGGAATGGTATACAAAGTCAACAGATCTCAATGAATAAAAAAAAAATAGGATTTATGGCTACACAAACTGTTGAGGGTAGTTCTAGAGCTCGTCCAAGACGAACTGGTATAGGGAGTTTATTGAAACCTTTGAATTCGGAATATGGTAAAGTAGCTCCTGGTTGGGGAACTACTCCTTTGATGGGTGTTGCAATGGCCCTATTTGCGATATTTCTATCTATTATTTTGGAGATTTATAATTCTTCCATTTTACTGGACGGAATTTCTATGAATTAGATTCACAAGAACCGACTAACTAGTTTTTCAATACAAAGTGAAGCACTTGGGTCTTAGATTTTTAGCCCATTCTATTTTGGTTTGGTAGTTTAGTTCGATCGTGGAATTTCTTTTCTTCTGTATTTCCGGAATATGAGTGTGTGACTTGTTATAATTGATCCTATTGATAGTACAGAGAGTGAGTCTGTCATCTTGATAGAGATGGTTTTACCCCGTCGGATATTTATTCTAGTATCTGGAGCACGGAATATATAAAATGGATTCTAAAGTATTAGAACTATGATTCATACTTAATATTTAGACCCCGCAACCGGACTTAAAAATTTTTTTTTTTCAAGGAGTTAGAAGTTATAATAAATCGAAAGATTTTGATTCTTTCAAACTGCCGCTTATCCTTTTTTTTTATCTTTTTATCAAAGGACAAACGTTTATTTGGATTTTTTATTATATCTATTCATTGAATAAGTGATGATCCAATAGTTCTTACTCAGGGAATTTTTGGACTTAGATTAAAGGTTTTATTGAATCATCGTGGTTTTAGTATGAATCTGAGGTTTTTTTTTTAATCGATTTTATAGGGTCTTAACAAGAGAATTCCTATCAATAATAAAGAAGACGGCAGTAAAGCCACATTACACAAAAAAAAAATAAAACAAATCAAAGAAAAGAAAAAAAAAAGTTAAAGAATATTCAAGAGGCCAGTAACGATCAAAATAAAGACGAGTGAGCCGACTTGAGATTTTGGCATTATAACCACAAAGAAGAGCTTTCGGATCTCTATTTTTTGTATCTTCAGAGAAGATTGGAATCATAGGGTTAAGTTAAGAAGTTGCAAACTTTCTATTACACATATCCGTTAGAACCAGTATTTGGGTATTTCTGTTTGAGCCGTACGAGATGAAATTCTCATATACGGTTCTCAGAGGGGGAGTCCCCTTGGTTTACCTATCTC